TTTATAAATGGGTTGGGTGAACTTGAAAATTACTTCATTGAATTTGAATAAGGAAACAACTTAATTGCATTTAGTTGGATGGTACCAACGAAATCGAGTGCTAACCACTATTTCGTATTGAATTAACCGATTTACTTGCTATCGAAGATTTTTTTGTATTAGATAATTTTCGAAAAATCAAATTGACATATTTCACTTTTTTATATTATGAGACTAAATCCTACTACTTCTGGTCCTGGGGTTTCTACGCTTGAAAAAGAAAATCTGGGACGTATTTCTCAAATCATTGGTCCGGTACTGGATGTAGCCTTTCCTCCGGGCAAGATGCCTAATATTTACAACGCTTTGGTAGTTAAGTGTCAAGATACCCTCGGTCAACAAATTAATGTGACTTGTGAAGTACAGCAATTATTAGGAAATAATCGAGTTAGAGCTGTAGCTATGAGCGCTACAGAGGGTCTAATGAGAGGAATGGAAGTAATTAACACAGGAGCCCCTCTAAGTGTTCCAGTCGGTGGACTGACCCTAGGAAGAATTTTCAACGTGCTTGGAGAGCCGATTGATAATTTAGGCCCTGTAGATACTGACACAACATCTCCTATTCATAAACCTGCACCCGCTTTCATACAATTAGAGACAAAATTATCTATTTTTGAAACAGGAATTAAAGTAGTAGATCTTTTAGCTCCTTATCGTCGTGGAGGAAAAATCGGACTCTTCGGGGGAGCTGGTGTAGGTAAAACAGTACTTATTATGGAATTGATCAACAACATTGCCAAAGCTCATGGGGGTGTATCCGTATTTGGCGGAGTCGGGGAACGCACTCGTGAAGGAAATGATCTTTACATGGAAATGAAAGAATCTGGAGTAATTAATGAACAAAATATTGCGGAATCAAAAGTGGCTCTAATCTACGGTCAAATGAATGAACCGCCGGGAGCTCGTATGCGAGTTGGGTTGACTGCCCTAACTATGGCGGAATATTTCCGAGATGTTAATAAACAAGACGTACTTCTATTTATCGACAATATCTTTCGTTTTGTCCAAGCAGGATCCGAGGTATCCGCCTTATTGGGTAGAATGCCTTCCGCTGTGGGTTATCAACCCACCCTTAGTACCGAAATGGGTTCTTTACAAGAAAGAATAACTTCTACCAAAGCGGGATCCATAACCTCTATTCAAGCGGTTTATGTACCCGCGGATGATTTGACCGACCCTGCCCCTGCCACAACATTTGCACATTTAGATGCTACTACCGTACTATCAAGAGGATTAGCAGCAAAAGGTATCTATCCAGCGGTAGACCCTTTAGACTCAACGTCAACTATGCTCCAACCGCGGATCGTCGGTGAGGAACATTATGAAACCGCACAAAGAGTTAAGCAAACCTTACAACGTTACAAAGAACTTCAGGACATTATAGCTATCCTTGGGTTGGACGAATTGTCCGACGAGGATCGCTTAACCGTAGCAAGAGCACGAAAAATTGAGCGGTTCTTATCACAACCCTTTTTCGTAGCGGAAGTTTTTACCGGTTCCCCGGGGAAATATGTTGGTCTAGCAGAAACAATTAGAGGGTTTAAATTGATTCTTTCTGGAGAATTAGATGGTCTTCCGGAGCAGGCCTTTTATTTGGTAGGTAACATAGATGAAGCTACTGAGAAGGCTACGAAATTAACTTAGAAAAGGAGAGCAAATTGAAGAAATGACCTTAAATCTTTGTGTACTCACCCCGAATCGAATTGTTTGGGATTCAGAAGTGAAAGAAATCATTTTATCAACTAATAGTGGACAAATTGGCATATTACCAGATCACGCGCCTATTGCCACAGGTGTAGATATAGGTGTTTTGAAAATACGCCTTAACGACCAATGGTTAACAATGGCTCTAATGGATGGTTTTGCTAGAATAGTCAATAATGAGATCACTATTTTAGTAAAGGATGCGGAAAAAGGTAGTGACATTGATCCACAAGAAGCTCAGCAAACTCTTGAAATAGCAGAAGCTAACTTGCGGAAAGCGGAAGGCACGATGCAAGCAATTGAGGCAAATCTAGCTCTCAAACGCGCTACGACACGAGTAGAGGCTATCAATGTGATTTCGTAACTAGTCGGTGCACCCAAACACTGGAAAGAATCTCTGTATACACTTCCTTTTTTTTATTTTCTTCTTCCGATTAAATCGAATCAAATGAAATTTTTATCTCAAAATATTTCAAAATGAAAACTGAATAACTGAATGTAGAATAGGATGAAAACGATCTAAAATCACTAAAAGAAAGTGGGTAAAAAAACTTATTAGATACCAGGGATTCCGGTGTCTAATAAGTTCTACCTACTATTGGATTTGAACCAATGACTCCCGCCGTATGAAAGCAATACTCTAACCACTGAGTTAAGTAGGTCATTTATCATCATAAAAAAAAGCAAAGGAACCTATCACATCAATGGATTATAAATCCAATAATACTTCGAAGCAATACTAAGCAAACAGACCAAA